ATGTCTCAATCTGTATCAGAACGGACTCGAATTAAAAGTGACCGCTACGAATCTGGTGTAATTCCATATGCTAAAATGGGTTACTGGGATGCTTCATATACAGTAAAAGATACTGATGTTCTTGCATTATTCCGTATTACACCACAACCAGGTGTAGATCCAGTAGAAGCAGCAGCAGCAGTAGCTGGTGAATCTTCAACTGCAACATGGACTGTTGTTTGGACAGATTTATTAACAGCTTGTGAACGTTACCGTGCTAAAGCTTACCGTGTAGATCCAGTTCCTAATACTACTGATCAATACTTCGCTTTTATCGCATATGAATGTGATTTATTTGAAGAAGGTTCATTAGCTAATTTAACTGCTTCTATTATTGGTAACGTTTTTGGTTTTAAAGCTATTTCAGCTTTACGTTTAGAAGATATGCGTATTCCTCACTCATATTTAAAAACATTCCAAGGTCCTGCTACTGGTATCATTGTTGAACGTGAACGTTTAAACAAATATGGTGTTCCATTATTAGGTGCTACTGTAAAACCTAAATTAGGTCTTTCAGGTAAAAACTATGGTCGTGTAATTTATGAAGGTCTTAAAGGTGGTTTAGACTTCTTAAAAGATGATGAAAACATTAATTCACAACCATTCATGCGTTGGAGAGAACGTTTCCTTTACTGTATGGAAGGTATCAACCGTGCAGGTGCTGCAACTGGTGAAACTAAAGGTTCTTACCTTAATGTAACTGCTGCAACAATGGAAGAAGTTTACAAACGTGCTGAATATGCTAAAGCAGTTGGTTCTGTAATTATCATGATCGATTTAGTAATGGGCTACACAGCAATTCAAAGTATTGCTCTTTGGTCTCGTGAAAACGATATGGTTTTACATTTACACCGTGCTGGTAACTCTACTTACGCTCGTCAAAAGAATCATGGTATTAATTTCCGTGTTATCTGTAAATGGATGCGTATGTGTGGTGTAGATCACATCCATGCTGGTACTGTTGTAGGTAAATTAGAAGGTGATCCTTTAATGATTAAAGGTTTCTACGATATTTTACGTTTAACAGAATTAGAAGTTAACTTACCATACGGTATCTTCTTCGAAATGGATTGGGCTAGTTTACGTAAGTGTATGCCTGTTGCTTCAGGTGGTATCCACTGTGGTCAAATGCACCAATTATTAACTTACTTAGGTGATGACGTTGTTTTACAATTCGGTGGTGGTACTATTGGTCACCCGGATGGTATCCAAGCTGGTGCTACAGCTAACCGTGTAGCTTTAGAAGCTATGGTATTAGCTCGTAACGAAGGTCAAGATATCTTCAGCGATAATGTTGGTCCTGCAATTTTACGTGATGCAGCTAAATCATGTGGTCCTTTACAAACTGCATTAGATCTATGGAAAGATATTAGTTTCGACTATACTTCTACAGATACTGCTGATTTCGCAGAAACTGCTACAGCAAACGTATAAACAATATACTAAGTTACTTTTAATAATAATCAAAGGAGTATTTGAATAGTGAGACTTACACAAGGTTGCTTCTCTTTTTTACCTGATTTAACTGACGCACAGATTGAAAAACAAGTTGCTTATGCAATTTCTAAAGGTTGGGCAATGAATATTGAATGGACAGATGATCCACATCCTCGTAATAGTTACTGGGAATTATGGGGTTTACCTTTATTCGATATTAAAGATGCTGGATCTGTAATGTTCGAATTACAAGAAGCTCGTAAAGCATGTGCTAACGGTTACATCCGTATGAATGCATTTAACGCGAGTTACGGTACTGAAAGTTGTGTTATGGCTTTCATCGTAAACCGTCCAGCTAACGAACCTGGTTTCTACTTAGACCGTACAGAAACTGCTGGTCGCTTCATCCAATACACTTTAAAAAGCTATAGTGTACAAGCTAATGGTGAAGGTAAGCGCTACTAAATAGCAATATTATAATAAGAATAATTTAAATTATTCTTATTATAGTACCATTGAACTAGATTAATTAACAATCTAGTTCAATACTCATTATAGTATACCCAGTTAATTATCCAAATATATCTATACTTGTTTTACTCGTAAATTTAATATAAAAAAAATTATAATGATGAAATACAACCATAAATAATTTAATATTTTTTATTGAAATTAGGTGTTATCGTATTTAATATAAAAAATTTTGTTAAAAATTAATAATTGATAAATTTATCTCGTACCCCTATTTTGTTCTTCTATTAACAAATTTAATTCTGAATCTTTCAGATAATTTAGTAATTTAATTTATTACTTTTGTTATCATTCTCTTTAAGTCATGAAACTTATTGGAATACGACACAAAATGGTTTCAAAATTTAAATATTTAAAAAAAAATAAATAAATTATAAATTTGTGCAAAGAAGCACAAATTTACAATTTATTCATACGAAAATTTTCTTAAGCAAACTTTCCTGATGTTGATGCAATTACAAATGCTGCGTAAGTTAAAATATAACCCACAGAGAAATGTACTAAACCAACTAAACGAGCTTGCACAATTGATAAAGCAACTGGTTTATCACGCCAACGAACTAAATTCGCTAATGGTGTACGTTCATGAGCCCAAACTAAAGTCTCAATTAATTCTTGCCAATAACCACGCCAAGAAATTAAGAACATAAATCCGGTAGCCCAAATTAAATGTCCAAATAAGAACATCCAAGACCAAACTGATAAATTATTCATACCAAATGGATTATAACCATTAATTAATGGTGAAGAATTTAACCATAAGTAATCACGTAACCATCCCATAATGTAATTTGATGACTCATCAAATTGACCAGGATTACCACCCCAAATTGTCATATGTTTCCAATGCCAATAGAAAGTTACCCAACCAATTGTATTTAACATCCAGAACATTGCAAGATAAAAAGCATCCCAAGCTGAGATATCACAAGTACCACCACGTCCAGGACCATCACATGGGAAACTATAACCAAAATCTTTTTTATCTGGCATTAATTTTGAACCACGTGCATCTAACGCACCTTTAACAAGAATTAAGGCTGTTACATGTAAACCTAACGCAATTGCATGATGTACTAAGAAATCACCTGGACCAATTTTTAAGAATAAATCATTTTTATTATTATTGATTGCTTCTAACCAACCTGGTAACCATACTTGATTACCAGCCATGGTAGCAGGACTACTACTTGATGATAATAAAACATTAAAACCATAAATAGCTTTACCTGAAGCAGCTTGAATATATTCAGCAAATACTGGTTCAAATAAAATTTGTTTTTCAGGTTGACCAAATGCTACTACTGTATCATTATGAATATATAATCCTAATGTATGGAATCCTAAGAATAATGAAGCCCAACTTAAATGTGATATAATTGCTTCTTTATGTTCTAACATCCGTGCTAAAACATTATTTTTATTCAATTCCGGATCATAATCACGAACGAAGAAGATAGCACCATGTGCAAAAGCTCCAACCATTAAGAATCCAGCAATATATTGATGGTGAGTATATAATGCTGCTTCTGTTGTAAAATCTTTTGATAAAAAAGCGTATGGTGTTATTGCATACATATGTTGTGCAGTTAAAGAAGTAGCAACACCTAATGATGCTAATGCTAAACCTAATTGCATATGTAATGAATTAGTGATCGTTTCAAATAATCCAACATGACCTGCACCTAAACGACCTCCTGGAGGACGATGAGCATCTAAAATTTCTTTCATATTGTGGCCGATACCAAAATTGGTTCTATACATATGACCGGCAATGATGAAAACAACAGCAATAGCTAGTTGATGATGAGCAATATCACTTAACCACAATGATTGTGTTTGCGGATGGAAACCACCTAAGAATGTTAAGATCGCAGTACCTGCACCTTGACTTGTTCCATAAATATGGTCAGCAGAATCAGGATTTTCTGCATAAACTGTCCAATTTCCTGAAAAAAATGGTGTTAAACCAGCTGGATGCGGTGGTGTTGTTAAGAAATTATCCCAACCAACGTGTACCCCACGAGATGCTGGAATTGCTACGTGAACAAGATGACCTGTCCAAGCTAATGAACTAACACCAGCTAAGCCTGATAAATGATGATTTAGACGTGACTCATTATTTTTAAACCAAGATAAACTTGGACGGAATTTTGGTTGTAAATGTAACCAACCAGCAAATAATAAAACACATGATAATATTACTAAACCAACCGCTCCTCTATAAAGCTCTTGATTTGTTCTAAATCCAATTGTATACCACCATTGGTATACACCTGAAAATGCAATATTTACTGGGTATGTATTACCTTTACTAAATGCTTTCAATGCAGATTCACCAAAATGGGGATCCCAGATAGCATGAGCAATTGGTCTTACTTTTAAAGGATTTGTTACCCATTTTTCAAAGTTACCTTGCCATGCAACATGAAATAAATTTCCTGAAGTCCACAGAAAAATAACAGCTAGATGACCAAAATGAGATGCGAAGATTTTTTGGTATAAATTTTCTTCAGTCATTCCATCGTGTGCTTCTAAATCATGAGCAGTAGCTATCCCATACCAAATTCTTCGCGTTGCTGGATCTTGTGCAAGAGCTTGGCTAAACTTTGGAAATTTAGTTGCCATAATTTTGTTTTTATATTTTGTTAATTTTTAATTCTTTTATATTTATGTAATCGAAATTGCACGAGCTAAGAAGAATGACCAAGTCGTTCCAATACCACCTAATAAATAGTGTGCTAAACCAACTGCACGACCTTGTGTAATACTTAATGCACGAGGTTGAATTGCTGGAGCAAAATTTAATTTATTATGTGCCCAAACAATTGATTCAATTAATTCTTGCCAATAACCACGTCCACTAAATAAGAACATTAAACTAAATGCCCAAATGAAATGTGCTCCTAAGAAAATTAAACCATAAGCAGATGATGCTGAACCATATGATTGAATTACTTGAGAGGCTTGTGACCATAAGAAATCACGTAACCAACCATTAATTGTTATTGAACTTTGAGCAAAGTTTCCACCTGTAATATGTGAAATAACGCCATCTGGTGTAATTGTACCCCAAACATCCGATTGCATTTTCCAACTGAAATGGAAAATTACTACTGAAATTGAATTGTACATCCAGAATAACCCTAAGAATACATGATCCCAACTTGAACTTTGACAAGTACCACCACGTCCAGGTCCATCACACGGGAAACGGAAACCTAAATTCGCTTTATCTGGAATTAACTTAGAGCTACGTGCGTATAAAACACCTTTTAAAAGAATTAATACTGTTACATGAATAGTAAAAGCATGAATATGATGTACCATAAAATCAGCTGTTCCTAATTTAATTGGCATCATGGCAATTTTACCACCAACCGATACAACATCACCACCGAATGCGTAACTTGTCGTAGCTAATGCATTTGGAGCAGTTGTTCCAGGGGCTAGTAAATGGATATTTTGAATCCACTGAGCAAAAATAGGTTGTAATTGAATTGCTTTATCTGAGAACATATCTTGAGGTCGCCCTAAAGCACGCATAGTATCATTATGAATGTAGAAACCAAACGCATGACAACCTAAAAAGATACAAACCCAATTTAAATGTGATATAATAGAATCACGGTGTCTTAAAACTCGATCTAATAAGTTATTGTAATTATTAGCTGGAGTATAATCACGAACCATAAAAATTGCACCATGGGCAGCACCCCCAACAACACAGAATCCACCAATCCACATATGATGTGTAAATAATGATAATTGTGTTGCATAATCCGTTGCAATATAAGGATACGGTGGCATTGCATACATATGGTGAGCTACAATAATACTTAATGAACCCATCATTGCTAAATTAATTGCAAGTTGTGCATGCCATGAAGTAGTTAAAATTTCATATAAACCTTTATGGCCTTCACCTGTAAATGGTCCTTTATGAGCTTCTAAAATCTCTTTCATACTGTGCCCAATACCCCAATTTGTACGGTACATATGACCAGCAAAAATAAATAAAACAGATAATGCTAAATGATGATGAGCAATATCACTTAACCATAATCCACCAGTTACTGGATTTAAACCGCCTTTAAATGTTAAGAAATCTGAGTATTCACCCCAATGACCACTAAAGAAAGGTACTAAACCATTCTTAAAACTAGGATATAACTGTGCCATTAATTCACGATTAATTAAAAATTCGTGCGGTAATGGAATTTCTTGTGGAGCAACACCGGCATCAAGTAATTTATTGATTGGTAATGCGATATGAATTTGGTGACCAGACCAAGATAAACATCCTAACCCTAATAAACCTGCTAAATGATGATTCATCATTGATTCAGCATTTTGGAACCATTCCAGTTTTGGAGCTGCTTTATGATAGTGGAACCAACCTGCAAATAACATTACAGCAGACATTACTAAACCACCAATAGCAATCCAATAAAGTTCAACTTCACTAGTAATTCCTTCAGCTCTCCACATTTGGAACCAACCTGAGGTTGTTTGTAGGCCCTGGAAATTCCCTCCAACATCGGCATTTAAAATTTCTTGACCCACGATAGGCCAAACAACTTGTGAGCTTTGTTTAATAGTAATTGGATCATTTAACCAGGCAGAATAATTAGAAAAGTATGCACCGTGGAAGTGCATACCACTTATCCATAAAAATATTACTGCTAATTGGCCAAAATGTGCACTGAAAATTTTACGAGAAACTTCTTCTAACGAGCTCGTTTGACTATCAAAGTCATGAGCGTCAGCATGTAAATTCCAAATCCATGTAGTTGTCTTTGGACCTTTAGCTAAAGTTCTTGAAAAATGTCCTGGTTGTGCCCATTTTGCGAAACTAGTTTCGACTGCGTCTTTTTCAACAAAAACTTGTACATTTTTTGTTCGACGCTCAGTTGAGCTTATTGCCATTAAGTTTCTCCTTTAGGGAGACGAAAATCTATGAAACTCTCACAATAAAAAAGAAATAATTATTATTTATGTATTATTTATTAAATATGAGTTTTCACTTACTAATTATAATCAGTTTTGATATATTTTTAATATTTAAATATATTTTTACTCTATTTGTTAAAGAATTTTATTTAAATATTTAATCAAAGTTAATCGAAAATTTCTGATTTTATGACTATCGATCAAGATTTAGATAAATTAATTGAAAATTTACCTTTTTTTATTCAAGAAAATTTAAATAATCATCCAAATAAACATAAACTTATTGAAATTGTAATAGATTTAGGGAGACGACCAGAAGGTCGTTTTACTACCGGTCCCGAATATTTATCACAAAAAATTATTTCATGGCAAGATCTAGATTATACCACTAAACGTATAAGTAAATTTAGTAATGAAAATCGTGCAGGTATTGAACGAACACTTCATCGAATAAGTTGTATTCGTAATCGTCAATCTTTAATAAATGGTTTAACTTGTCGTGTTGGACGGGCTATTTATGGAACAATTTGTATAATTCGAGATTTGTTAGAATCAGAACAATCTATTTTAATTTTAGGAAAACCAGGTACGGGAAAAACTACAATTATTCGTGAGATTGCTAGAGTTTTGTCTGACGAAATGGGAAAAAGAGTGATTGTCGTGGATACTTCGAATGAAATTGCAGGTGACAGTGACATTCCTCATTTGGGTATTGGACGTGCGCGTCGAATGCAAGTAACAGCCACAGAATTTCAACATCAAATAATGATTGAAGCAATTGAAAATCATATGCCTGAAGTAATTATTATTGATGAAATTGGAACTGAACTTGAAGCTTTAGCAGCTCGAACTATTTCCGAAAAAGGAGTTCAACTTGTTGGAACAACACATGGGAATTGTCTTCAAAATTTAATAAAAAATCCCACTTTAACCGATTTAATTGGTGGTATTCAACATGTTACGTTGAGTGATGAGGAAGCAAAACGCCGAGGTACACAAAAAAGTATTTTAGAACGCAAAGCATACCCAGCTTTTCAAATAGTGATTGAAATCAATTTACAAAATTCTTGGACAGTCCATGAAAATGTTCAAAATTCTATAGATTCGTTATTACGAGGTAATTATTCTTTTGCGCAAGTTCGTCAAATAACTACAAATCAAAAGACTCAAATAAAATACGAAAAATTTCAATCTGATTCTTTTTTATTTTTTAAAAATTCCGCTTTAGATAATAACGTACATGTAAAAACTAATAACTGGAAAATTTGTAATTACTATAATCGAGTAAGTTTACCCGTTTTAAGAAAAAATTTATTTATATATGTTTATTCTCTTTCGAATAATTTAATCAAAGAGGTTATTTATAAAATGAAATATAAGTTGACTTTAACAAACGATATTAAAACAGCAAGTATGATTATTGGTTTAAAAAAATATATAAAATTAAACATTAAAGTAAAAAAATTAGCAAAACAGAAAAATGTTCCGATTTATACAGTTAATAGAGGAAGTGTATATCAAATAGCAAAACTTTTACATAATGTAATGGGAGAGATTTAGAAATTGAATTAATTATTTTTGAAATCGTTATCCATTTTAGAAAAAAATAGTATTATTTTATCAATAAAAGTAAAGTAATTAAAAAAATCTTAAGCTAAGAAGGATTGATGTATAATATATGGTGAACCCATATTTATATTTATATATATCTACTACAAATAAGGAAATTTTTTATGGCTACGGACACTTTAAAGAGAGTACAAGGACTTGTTAACGATCAACTAGGTATTGAGATAGAGAAGATTGTACCAAGCGCCAGTTTCACTGCAGACTTAGGAGCTGATTCTTTAGATATTGTTGAATTGGTAATGTCTTTTGAAGAAGAGTTTGAAATTGAAATTGATGATACAAGTGCAAGTAATATTGAAACAGTTGAACAAGTTGTTGCATTTATTGATAACCCACCACCAGCAAAAGAAGAAGATGCGTAGAGTAGAATAAAATTGACTACTTTTGTTATTTTTAGTAAAAGTAGTCAATTTTATCTTATTATATTAAGAATAAGCATTCCTATAGAATAATTACAAATATAGAAAACTCTAACTTAAAAATTTTGAACAATTTTATTTAAATTTATAAAATAATTTTTAAGTTTTAAAACATTACCAATTTAATAATTGACAAAAAACTAATAATTACTTATAGTTATTTTGTTTGTTAGATAGGTCTCGGGATATAGCTCAGTTTGGTAGAGTACCTGCTTTGGGAGTAGGGTGTCGTAGGTTCAAATCCTTCTATCCCGAGAATAACGTTTACGTTAACCTATACGTTTTTTTTTAATTAAACTTAAACTTAAACATATTTAATATGCTTGAAAACCTACCCCTAGATATACCTTTAGAGGATGCTGTAGATGCTGCTATGAACTATCTGTCGGTAAGAGTACCTCGTATAAACGGTTGGCTAGACGTATTAACTAATCCTTTAGCTGATATGAAAATACATCATTTATATAGTTTTAGTGATAATAAAGACGGGTTTATTAACTTTTTAGTTAGTCGTCAAGTACTATTTTTGCCTGATTTTTTGTCTAAAATTATTCAACTCTATGGTGGTATTAATGGAAATGATTACACATCGAATCTTATTCTTTTACAACAAGGCCTGCATGGATTTCTTGGTGTATTTATGAGACTTTGTGAAGTACGGGTGGCCTTAAACTTTTGGATTATTTTTAATCCCTATGCACAACCTTGGGTACTATTAACAACAGCTACAGAATGGTACACAGAAAGTCTTTCTGGTATGTTCCCAGTTTTTTTCGGTATTGATTATACCGCCACATTAATGATTGGTGTACTTGTACAAATAAGGGAATATGTTGAAAATCTAGTTTTCACCATGCCATATCTTCCAAGTGAAGGCAGAGAAGAAATTATTGGTTCACATAAAGTTTACATATTTGAAGGCTTACCAAAATTATGGTACGAAAATGGAATCCCAGAGCAAGTGCGAGAAGAATGGTATAATCAATACCCATTTATTACTGAATTTTTTATAAAAAATTATAGTAATTCCGGAATAAATTTTGTACCAACAAAAGAATTTGAAGAATTTTATAAAAATAATCCATATCAATCGTTAATGAATTTAAATGAATTTTCATCAAACACTATTTGTCATATGAATTCTTTATTAGATAGTGATCTCTTAGCAAACCATCTTTCAGATATCTCTAATAAAGTTTTATTGCATTTATAAATTTATTCTTAGGTTTGAAATTATTAAGTAAGTTGTCAAAAAGTGACTAAATCAAACAAAAAATAACCTTTTGGTCGATTTTTAGTCACTTTTAGTATTCTTTATTGAAATTGTCACCTTGGCCATTCTTTTATTTTAAATAATCTTTCTATCCGAATAAAAATACACTAGCCGTAATTTTATGTTTTTTACTAGTTTCTTAAATGTTAAATTTCTAGCATTTGATTCTAAGTCAAATTTCTCATATTTTTATTAAGTTAACTTGGTAGCTTCGTAATCTTATTCTAAAGTCTATTATTTTAGATTTTATAACCAAAAACACTATAATTCAATCACAGTTTTAACTTTATACTTAATATATCTATATAAAAAAGATATAGAAGCTTTATATTAGTAACGGTTACTTAATTCTATTTTAGGATATTCATAAAATACTTATTTTAAAACTTTATTAAAATATTTTATATTTATTTTTTTATAATAAAAGCAGGTTGTAACAATTTCCTAGATTGTTATGTTAGGAACATTGAGAATCCAAAAACAATTTAAATTTAAGGACATTTTAAGAGAGTTTGATCCTGGCTCAGGATGAACGCTGGCGGTATGCCTAACACATGCAAGTCGTACGGAAGTTTTTAACTTCAGTGGCGGACGGGTGAGTAACACGTGAGAATTTGCCTTTAGGAGGGGGATAACAATTGGAAACGATTGCTAATACCCCATATGCTTCCGAGTGAAATAGATTTATCTGCCTAAAGAGAAGCTCGCGGCTGATTAGCTTGTTGGTAAGGTAATGGCTTACCAAGGCGACGATCAGTATCTGGTTTGAGAGGACGATCAGACACACTGGAACTGAGACACGGTCCAGACTCCTACGGGAGGCAGCAGTGGGGAATTTTCCGCAATGGGCGAAAGCCTGACGGAGCAATACCGCGTGAGGGAAGACGGCCTATGGGTTGTAAACCTCTTTTTTCAGGGAGGAATCAATGACGTGTACCTGAAGAATAAGCATCGGCTAACTCCGTGCCAGCAGCCGCGGTAAGACGGAGGATGCAAGTGTTATCCGGAATCACTGGGCGTAAAGCGTCTGTAGGTTGTTTAATAAGTCAACTGTTAAATCTTGGGGCTCAACCTCAAAATCGCAGTCGAAACTATTAGACTTGAGTATAGTAGAGGTAAAGGGAATTTCCAGTGGAGCGGTGAAATGCGTAGAGATTGGAAAGAACACCAATGGCGAAGGCACTTTACTGGGCTATTACTGACACTCAGAGACGAAAGCTAGGGTAGCAAATGGGATTAGATACCCCAGTAGTCCTAGCTGTAAACAATGGATACTAGGTGTTGAACAGATCGACCTGTGCAGTACCAAAGCTAACGCGTTAAGTATCCCGCCTGGGAAGTATGCTCGCAAGGGTGAAACTCAAAGGAATTGACGGGGGCCCGCACAAGCGGTGGAGCATGTGGTTTAATTCGATGCAACGCGAAGAACCTTACCAGGGTTTGACATGATACGAATTTTTTTGAAAGAAAAAAGTGCCGTTTGGAACGTATACACAGGTGGTGCATGGCTGTCGTCAGCTCGTGTCGTGAGATGTTGGGTTAAGTCCCGCAACGAGCGCAACCCTTGTTTTTAGTTGCCATTTATGGAACTCTAGAAAGACTGCCGGTTATAAACCGGAGGAAGGCGGGGATGACGTCAAGTCAGCATGCCCCTTACACCCTGGGCTACACACGTGCTACATTGGGCGAGACAATGAGATGCAACTCTGCGAAGATTAGCTAATCTATAAACTCGTTCTAAGTTCGGATTGCAGGCTGCAACTCGCCTGCATGAAGGTGGAATCGCTAGTAATCGCTGGTCAGCTATACAGCGGTGAATCCGTTCCCGGGCCTTGTACACACCGCCCGTCACACCATGGAAGCTGGTTATGCCCGAAGTCGTTACTCTAACCGTTTGGAGGAGGATGCCTAAGGTAGAATTAGTGACTGGGGTGAAGTCGTAACAAGGTAACCGTACTGGAAGGTGCGGTTGGATCACCTCCTTTTAAAGAATATATTTAGTCTTTAATTTAAGGGTCGATTATAGTAAAAAATCTCAGAATAAAAAATTCGAGGGGCTATTAGCTCAGTTGGTTAGAGCGCGCCCCTGATAAGGGTGAGGTCTCTGGTTCAAATCCAGAATGGCCCAGCGGGGGTATAGCTCAGTTGGTAGAGCACCGCCTTTGCACGGCGGTTGTCAGCGGTTCGACTCCGCTTACCTCCAAAAAATACTTGCAAAATAAGTTGTTTGTTAAAAATCTTTTTATAAAATTGATTTCTGTGTTAAATTCAAGAAATTAAGGGTTTATGGGGAATACCTTGGCATTCAGAAGCGATGAAGGACGCGGTTACCGGCGAAACACTTCGGGGAGTTGGAAACAAGCTAAAATCCGGAGGTCTCCTAATGAGGAAACTTTATTTAATAACTACTTATTGAATATATAGATAAGAAAGAGCGAACCTAGAGAACTGAAACATCTTAGTATCTAGAGGAAAAGAAAGTAAAAACGATTCCCTTAGTAGCGGCGAGCGAAATGGGAACAGCCTAAACTTATTTTAAGGGTAGTGGGACAGTCGTAATGATATTATGTGACAATTAGAAGAATAAGTTCGGAATACTTAACCATAGAGAGTGATAGTCTCGTATTCGAAAATTGAAACAATCAGATTGTATCCCGAGTAGCATGGAGCACGTGAAATTCCGTGTGAATCTGCGAGGACCACCTCGTAAGGCTAAATATTCCTGAATGACCGATAGTGAAATAGTACCGTGAGGGAAAGGTGAAAAGAACCCCGGGAGGGGAGTGAAAAGAACATGAAACCATAAACTTACAAGCAGTAGGAGGACGACTAAAACGTCTGACTGCGTTCCTGTTGAAGAATGAGCCGGCGACTTATAGGTAGTGGCAGGTTAAAGCAGTGAATGCTGAAGCCATAGTGAAAGCGAGCCTGAATAGGGCATTTGTCACTAGTTATAGACCCGAACCCGGATGATCTAACCATGGCCAGGTTGAAGCTTAGGTAATACTAAGTGGAGGACCGAACCGACTGATGTTGAAAAATCAGCGGATGAGTTGTGGTTAGGGGTGAAATGCCAATCGAATTCGGAGCTAGCTGGTTCTCCCCGAAATGCGTTTTGGCGCAGCGGTAAATGTTATAATTTAGGGGTAAAGCACTGTTACGTATGCGGGCTGGTAATTCGGTACCAAATCGTTGCAAACTAAGAATACTAAATGAATAATTTACCAGTAAGACTGTGGGGGATAAGCTCCATTGTCAAGAGGGAAACAGCCCAGAGCACCAGTTAAGGCCCCAAAATAATTACTAAGTGGTAAAGGTGGTGGGCATGCAGAAACAATCAGAAGGTTTGCTTAGAAGCAGCAATCCTTTAAAGAGTGCGTAATAGCTCACTGATCGAGTAAGCCTGCGCCGAAAATGAATGGGACTAAGTAATTTGCCGAAACTGTGCGGTATACTAGTAGTATATCGGTAGGGGAGCGTTCTGTTGTAGGTAGAAGTATTAGCGTAAGCGGATATGGACGAAGCAGAAGTGAGAATGTCGGCTTGAGTAACGAAAATATAGGTGAGAATCCTATACCCCGAAAACCCAAGGTTTCCTCCGGAAGGCTCGTCCGCGGAGGGTAAGTCAGGACCTAAGGCGAGGCTGAACAGCGTAGTCGATGGACAACGGGTTAATATTCCCGTACCATTTTTTATTGATATCGAGGGACGGAGAAGGCTAAACTAGCCGGATGTTGGTTACCGGTTTAAACGTTCGAGATGTTGAGAAGTGGAGAAAACACTTTGAGTTGAGACGTGATGACGAAACGCTAAGGCGTTGAAGTAGTGTATGTCAGACTTCCAAGAAAAGCTTGCTATGTCATAGATAAAAAATGCCTGTACCATAACCGACACAGGTGGGTAGGTAGAGTATACTAAGGGGCGCGAGATAACTCTCTCTAAGGAACTCGGCAAAATAACTCCGTAACTTCGGGAGAAGGAGTGCCTTATTTATAAGGTTGCAATAACAAGATCCAAGCAACTGTTTATCAAAAACACAGGTCTCCGCTAAGTCGTAAGACGAAGTATGGGGGCTGACGCCTGCCCAGTGCCAGAAGGTTAAAGAAGTTGGTTAGTTTAGGCGAAGCTGATAACTGAAGCCCTGGTGAACGGCGGCCGTAACTATAACGGTCCTAAGGTAGCGAAATTCCTTGTCGGGTAAGTTCCGACCCGCACGAAAGGCGTAATGATTTGGATACTGTCTCGGAGAGGGGCTCGGTGAAATAGACTTGTCTGTGAAGATGCGGACTACCTGCACCAGGACAGAAAGACCCTATGAAGCTTTACTGTAACTTGAAATTGAAATTGGACTTTACTCGCGCAGCATAGGTGGGAAGCGTTGAACATACTCTTGCGGGAGTATGCGAGCTATCAGTGAGATACCACTCTTGTAATGTTAGATTTCTAACTTTGAACCATTATCTGGTCAAAGAACAGTTTCAGGCGGGCAGTTTGACTGGGGCGGTCGCCTCCCAAATGGTAACGGAGGCGTACAAAGGTTTCCTCTGAACGGTTAGAAATCGTATCTAGAGTGTAAAGGCATAAGGAAGCTTGACTGTGAGACCTACAAGTCGAGCAGGGACGAAAGTCGGTCTTAGTGATCTGACGGTACTGAGTGGAAAGGCCGTCACTCAACGGATAAAAGTTACTCTAGGGATAACAGGCTGATCTCCCCCAAGAGTTCACATCGACGGGGAGGTTTGGCACCTCGATGTCGGCTCATCGCATCCTGGGGCGGTAGTACGTCCCAAGGGTTGGGCTGTTCGCCCATGAAAGCGGTACGCGAGCTGGGTTCAGAACGTCGTGAGACAGTTCGGTCCATATCCGGTGTAGGCGTTAGAATATTGAGAGGAGCCTTCTTTAGTACGAGAGGACCAAGAAGGACACACCGCTGGTGTACCAGTTATCGTGCCAACGGTAAACGCTGGGTAGCTATGTGTGGAGTGGATAACCGCTGAAAGCATCTAAGTGGGAAGCCCACCTCAAGATGAGTATTCTCATCACGTAAGTGAGTAAGGTCACGGTAAGACTAACCGTTTGATAGGCATTAAGTGTAAGTACAGTAATGTATGTGCTAAGATGTGCTAACAGACCGAGGACTTGAATTTTTTTTAAATATTCCTGACATATTGTCTGGAATATTTTCGGCTTTGGTGTTTTTAGTGTACTGAGCGGAACCACGCTGATCCATCTCGAACTCAGCTGTGAAACGTTATAAATCAACGACAATACTTGGAGGGGGACTTCCTGGGAAGATAGTTCAATGCCAAAGTTTTAATTTAAAATCGATTATCAATACCTAAAAATAGAATATTCCTATTTTTTCATAAGTATTACTTGTTTTTAGACAAAGAATCTGAATTTTTTGAATCAAATTTATTAGATAGGTTCAAGCTAATCTATATTGTTTTATAAAGTTTATTATAAGTTTCTCCATTTACTAGAGAACTTAATTTTTTTTCTTCGAAAGAGAACCCTAAATTTATAATTTAAGTAATGAATTAGTTAATTAGTAGTTTTTAAACTCTTGGTAAAATTTTATTAACTTTTTAATTATAGTTGTACAAATAGTTAAACTTCAAACTAGTAACAATTCTTTTTAAATTATCTCGATAATAAACTTAGATAATTTTACTTTAAGCTCACTTATACTATTATTTTTGAAGTTATCTATTATTATTTAATATTCATCAATTACTCAATCAAATTTAAATAATAAACCATTTAAAATTTACTGCTTCTAAAAATTATTAATATTTAATTTTAAACTATAAAAATTAGTAAAAAGTTGATTTTTATTCTTTTGAAAAATATATTATAATTTAAGATAGTATTTATTAAGGTTAGATAATTTATATGTCTCATACAGTTAAAATTTACGATACATGTATTGGATGTACTCAATGCGTAAGAGCATGCCCGACTGATGTATTAGAAATGGTTCCGTGGGATGGTTGTAAATCAGGTCAAATAGCGTCTTCTCCGCGTGTTGAAGATTGTGTAGGCTGTAAACGTTGTGAAACTGCGTGTCCTACAGATTTTTTAAGTGTAAGAGTTTATTTAGGAGCTGAAACAACACGAAGTTTAGGTTTAGCATACTAATTTTTTAAGTTAATTTATAAACAAAGAATCATAAATTTACAAACGATTAATTAGTTATTATTAAGGTATTCTTAGTAATTTAATTCGAAAATTTCGAGATCTACAAATTATTAGAGATTTAGGTTCCAATTTCTTTATAAAAAATTATTTATAAAGAATCCTCAGTCTCTAACAATTGAAGATCTTTTGTCTTGGGATTAATTATCAACTGATATAAACGATCTTATTCTATTTATAAAGAAGTAGAACTATCTTAGAGAGAGAAAATTAGAATAACCAATATGAGATTAGCTTGAAAAATAGGTTATAGAAAAATATAATATAATGGATAAGTATTTTCATTAACAATAAAAATGACGATAATTGCTCTATACTATCATATTTAAATTAAATTATACTTGAGTTATAATTAATATGAGAAATATTCCATACAATATTGAAAAGAAAATTAACAACATTGTATAAAATATTTAACTACATAGTTATTAAAAAAATATCTCGATTAAATTATCTTATATCTATACTAAGATAACCAACCATAACTATGTAAGCCTTTACCCAAGAAATTAACTCCAAGATAGCAAATCCAGATAACGAAAAATCCGATTGATCCTAAAATAGCTGTCTTTTTTCCTTCCCAACCTTTTGTAATTCTCGAATGCAAATATGTGGCAAAAATAATCCAGGTAATTAACGCCCAAGTTTCTTTCGGATCCCAACTCCAGTAAGAACCCCAAGCTTCATTAGCCCAAACTCCACCAGCAATAATACCAATAGTTAAAAATGGAAAACCTAACCCAATAATTCGATAACTCCAATTATCTAAACTGTGTAAGAGTTTTAATTTTCCTAATTCTGAAAATTCATTAGAAGATGAAAAAGGTTGTGTTTCATAATAATCAACCATCACATTATATAAAGGTAAATATGACTCATCGATTGCTTTTAAATCCACTTCTTGGTATTTAGAAATTACTAAAAATAAAATACAGAGTAATGATCCCATAATTAAAGTAGCATAACTTAACATCATCATACTTACATGCATCATTAACCAATTAGATTGTAACGCTGGAAC